AAAATAAAAATAGGATTCGAGACAATAAAAAAGTTTTCTTATATTCTTCCATAATGTAATCATTTTAAAAAAGTTTAATTTTTGAGTGAAGTTACACGGCGCAGTTCTTTTTATTAGTTTATAGAAGTTTTCCCCCAAGAGTTGCTCAATGAATCGGTTGATTGGAATCGCGGGATGGGTAGATGTGGTAGATGATGAATCAATTTATTTTTATACGCCTGTCACTTTATCTTTGTTAGTATCGTCTATAATGATAGATGAATCAAAAATTTTGAATATCCCCTATTTTTTAAAAAGGAAACTTAGGTAAGTGCTTTTTTAGAAACATATATGTACAAAAAGAACATATTTCATTTAGCTCCTTCATGCCTACTATAACTAGTTATTTTGGTTTTCTACTAGCGGCTTTAACGGTAACCTCAGCTCTATTTATTGGTCTGAGTAAGATACGACTTATCTGAAATTAGTATTTGAAATGCACAATTCATAAAAAGAAATCTTTCGATAGGATTCCGTATAAATTGCCAATTCTTGGTCATTGAGATTCATGGTAATTCAGATTAATATTTAGGTATAGATATTACCTCCTTTTTCTCCTTTCAAATAAATTGCAATGATTGAAGTTTTTCTATTTGGAATCGTGTTAGGTCTAATTCCTGTTACTTTGGCTGGATTATTCGTAACTGCATATTTACAATATAGGCGTGGTGATCAATCGGACCTTTGATTAATTACTATCGCTTTTTTTGATTGACCTCCTACTTTCTTTAATACAAAGGAGGTCAAATTCAGATTGCGGTTCAAGGTAGTGAAGCTCTTTCAGTCTAATTTGATCTAACAAAAATAAGGACGAAATCACGCTCTGTAGGATTTGAACCTACGACATCGGGTTTTGGAGACCCGCGTTCTACCGAACTGAACTAAGAGCGCTTTCTTATCATAAAAGACAAGAATGTAAAGACACTTTTTTTAACCCCAATTTAATGAACGATTATATATTAATATAATTGGAATCGATCTTAATTAATCCCTCGTTACTGCTCAACGAAGAAGTAATAGGTAGGGATGACAGGATTTGAACCTGTGACATTTTGTACCCAAAACAAACGCGCTACCAAGCTGCGCTACATCCCTACAATTGGTCTACAGTATCATTGTATAGAATTCCTGTCTTGTTTTCCACATCGTTATTTTGTCCATTGATATATACAATTTAATATACAATTTATATGGGCATTTCGTCTTTTTGGTCCCATTTAACATATAATAATAGTAAAAGAAAAGTCTTATATACGTATGAGATACGGAACGGAACCTGTCGTAAAAATAAAGGAGTAGTTTTCGGGAATGCTCGGGACGAAAGGGACGTTTTTTTATGTTTTAAGAAAAATTTTATTTACCGGATAGTTGTATATTTCAATTTGAATTAGGGATTCCGTGTACAAGGTTCTTAACTGCATATGCATCTGATCATATATGTATTACCATTTTAGATTACAATAAAAAAAGGAAGGAGATTTTTCAATGCGAGATCTAAAAACATATCTTTCCGTGGCACCGGTATTAAGTACTCTATGGTTCGGGTCTTTAGCAGGTCTATTGATAGAGATTAATCGTTTTTTCCCAGATGCGTTGACATTCCCCTTTTTTTGATTATTGATACGGTACCAAATAACGAAGATTCGAGATAAAATTAAATATTTGTGACTAATCCTTTGCCCCTTTTTCTCTTTTTTACCTTTTTCCTTAAAGGGAGGAAAGAGAAAAAAGAAAGGGTGTATTCAACAGCTTCGAGACTTGGGTTCAAGTTTGAATTAAATAAATTATTAAATTCAAAAATTAACTAGGGATGGAGGTAGAATAAACAGGGTGTGGCCTAGATCTAGGACAAGACTCTTAGACAAGGTACTTAAATGGAAATGAAATACTGTGATTTGAAATAAAGTTTAGAAATTTTTTTAGTATATTGATATTGATTGCAGGGAAGTTTTTATAATTGGATTTCAAGTTAATAACTTCTATTTTTCCTTCCTTTCTTCTTCTTCGTTTCGGATCGAAAATAGAAGAGTTGAGTAAATCAAAAATCCAAAGGGGGTTCATGGCCAAGGGGAAAGATGTCCGAATAACGGTTATTTTGGAATGTACCAGTTGTGTTCGAAACGGTGTTAATAAGGTATCAACGGGTATTTCCAGATATATTACTGAAAAGAATCGTCACAACACGCCTAATCGATTGGAATTGAGAAAGTTCTGTCCATTTTGTTACAAACATACGATTCATGGGGAGATAAAGAAATAGATCGAATCGAGCACATGTATGTAACCCTTCCTTGGAAGGGTAAAAATGACATTCTATATAGAACATAGTTAAATATGATATATATAACATAATTAAATATAAACAAACCAAATCCTATTTATTCTAATTCATTTTAGATCCGACCAAAATAGGATTTTCGGGATAAGGAATAAACTAAACAAACCATGGATAAATCCAAGCGACCTTTTCTTAAATCCAAGCGATCTTTTCGTAGGCGTTTGCCCCCGATTCAATCGGGGGATCGAATTGATTATAGAAACATGAGTTTAATTAGTCGATTTATTAGCGAACAAGGAAAAATATTATCTAGACGGGTGAATAGATTGACCTTGAAACAACAACGATTAATTACTATTGCTATAAAACAAGCTCGTATTTTATCTTTGTTACCTTTTCTTAATAATGAGAAACAGTTTGAAAGAACCGAGTCGACTACCAGAACTGCGGGTCTTCGAGCCAGAAATAAATAGGCTTACTCTTTCGTCACTTGAATAAAAAGTAAAATCAGAACTAAAACGAAGATTGATGTTTTGTTCGAAAAATATGAAAAATACATATTTAATTATCGTGTTGTAAGAAAAAAAAGAATCGGGTAAGAATAAAGATTCTTTTTGAGTGTGTTAATTCATTTTGACTTTACCCTCCCGGAGTTCATTCTCCGGGGAACTCCGTTTAAATTATTCTGGTGGATTCTTTCCAATCTACTTCTTTTATGATCTCATTGGAAATCATATAAAGACAATTTATATTTGATATAGCTATTTGTGCAAGTATTTTACGATTAAGAAGTACCTGTTTCTTATATAGGTCATGTATTAATCTACTATAACTACAGGATACCCCTATTTCACGAATTACTGCGTTTATTCGAGTGATCCACAAACGGCGAAAATTTCTCTTTTGCTTATCCCTATCCCGATGAGACGAAACCAAAGCTCTTATTTTCTGTTGAGTAATTGTTCGAGTAAGTCTTGAATGAGCCCCTCGAAAGCTTGATGCAAATAAACGAATTTTTGTTCTACGTCTCCGAGCTATATTTCCCCGTCTAATTCTGGTCATTTAATAAATGAAACTTTGACGAATAACTAATAGATTTCCTTTCTTTCAGTTATTCTTTTTCCCTTTCCTAGTCTATTAATAACAAAGCTTTTTTCCAATGTATAAACTAAAAATTCCAATGACTTTGGCTACTATAACCTTCCCGACCACTATTTTTATTTTTTCTAGACATTTCACTTCGAAATAAGAAATTATATTTTACTAGGTATCAAAATATAATAAATAAAAAATATAAATGGATAAAGAAATAGTGGCTTCCTTCGTTTATATGGTTACTTCTTAAACGGTGAGGTTTTCTCTATACACCGGAGCCTTTACTTCATTTAATCAATGTTATTGGTAACTTGTATAGTTCACATTCTTTGGCTCTACCCATGAATTATCCAGCAATAGGTCTTTCACGATTAGATCTACTTACACAGTAACGGTATTTAATTATGAAAGTTGGCTGGGTAGCTAACCCTGTTAGTCCGTTCTTGCAAAAGGGGCCTAAGTTTTCTGTTTTTATTTTTAAGTAGGATTTTCTCCGCTTAATGGATAACCATTTGTTACCGATGGAGAATTGCTTCTCATCTTAAATTGAGGTGATTGGATTTGCACCAACGGAAACCATAAATTTCATACACAATAGAATGGATATATTTTTTTTATACTGAATTGAACGGACTTCTTTTTCTATTCTATCCTATTCCCCGGTACTGATCATTGATACTAGAAAAGGTTTTATTTATTTTATCTTTATCCCAGCTCATGATCTGAACGAGTCGCACATACACCCTAGTACATGTTCCTCGACGCTGAGGGCATCCCCGAAGTGCGGGGGATTTTGTGACATTTCTGATTGGCTGTCTTGTATTTCTAATAAGTTGTTTAATAGTTGGCATGTTGAATCATATCATATAAATAATGGGCTGGTTTAGATCGATCCTAACCTGATGATACTTCTATTTAATTATTTAATTTTCCTGATGAAACTTTCTATTTAATTTTGTAGTAAATTCAGCAAAAATCTAAAATAGGAAATCGAGAATTTGCGCGAAAAAAAAATCCGGGCTTTTTCACTCAACCACCGCTACAAGATCAACAATTCCATAAGCTTGGGCTTCTGTTGCTGACATAAAAACATCTCTTTCCATGTCTTCCGAGACAACCCATAAAGGTTTGTCCGTTCTTTGTACATAAACCCTTGTTAGGGTTTCACGCAGTTTTAGCAGCTCTTCCGCTTCCAGGATAAATTCTCCCGTTTGTGCCTCATAAAAAGAACTAGCAGGTTGATGAATCATTACCCTGATGGTATAACAAAAAAGGGGTTCCTCTATTTTGCATGATGAATAGAAAAGAAAGATAAAGAATAAAAAGAAAAAAAATAAAGATAGAATTGAACAACCACAACCGTACGGGCATCTTTTATGCATTGCATACGGCTCTATAATAAAATTGACCTTTACCTTCAAAAAAATAGGATCTATCAGACCCAGATCGGTAAATGATCAAATTACCACCCTTCCTTTCGTAGGCGTTCAAAAATACTATGATGGTTCCGTTGCTTTATATATATATATTTAATATTATTTGGTTTGTCTGTGTTTCAGCAATCCCAAAGTTGCTTTTTATAAAATTA